AAATCGTTCATTAAGTCAAAGTTAATCGTATAGTTAATGGTTCAATTTGTCCTGAATTTTTCAGTCATAAACCCATTTCTTTTTTCTCTTTTGATTTGACTCTTTTTGGTTTTGAAAAGAAAGGAAAAGTTTCTAAATGGTATAAATATGTATAAAGATACAATCAATTGAAGAAAATGATCTCAATTAGGTCCAAAAAAAAAGAGGAATTATTCTTTAGAAAAGGAAAGGATAAGTACAACGGAATTCAGGATCCAAATTAAATAGGAAAGAAACAAACGTCAGTAATCCCCCCAAAATTAGGAAAAATTGAGAAATAAGTATATATAATATAATTTGAAATTTCTATCCATTTTTATTGTTTTGGCGACATGGCCAAGTGGTAAGGCGGGGGACTGCAAATCCTTTATCCCCAGTTCAAATCTGGGTGTCGCCTGATCAAAAAACTCGAGATTTCTTATCCTGCTGATCTAAACCAAATCGGCGAATCCGACAGAAACAGAGGTAAAGGCCTAGGCCTAGGCCTTGTCAATACTTGATTTTAAGAATGATCCATAGGTTCTAGAAAGGACTCTCTATTTTTGCTTCTAGGATTCAAAATGGATGGTAGGAAAGACTATCAAATCTTCCTAATTTAATTACTTACTCTACACTACTAAGGTAGTTAGTGTCTACTGATTCAGTATAGAATTGGATTGGATAGGCTGATGAGAAATCAATTTAGAAGTTGTGTAAAGGAATGAATAGAGATACTCTGTCTCCAAATTCACAAGAAATTCTCAGCGCTCAATCAACCAATCCATATTGATTGGTTGGTTGGCCTTATAGAGATAGAATAAAGGTTCAAATTTTTCTTTAAGGAGATTACAAAAAAAATGTAATATCGCATGGCATTTCAAATTCTTTCACAGAAAGAAAAAGAGAAACCGTAAGGCTTAGAGAGAATATAGGTATAGAATAGATAGTTATCCACCTTGATAGTATATTTTTATGTATGTTTTTTTTTATGTCATGAAAAAAAGTCAACAAACAGTGAGTCTTACTATTCCTACATGTTTTATTAGGATAGGAGCATTCACTTGATATTCCCAAAGCATGTATATCGTATTTGTGCCTAATCTTTACTGATTCTACCAGCCCAGCCAGAAATACCATAATATAGGAACTTGTTACGACTGGATTTTGGGGATTGCTTCATCAACAGCCTTAAGTCATGATTCCATTTTGACTCTACACCATTGATTCCACTATGATTAGTGATCAATAATGGAATAATTCTTTCATTTCATAAGGATAGGAGACATAATTCACATGGATATAGTAAGTCTCGCTTGGGCTGCTTTAATGGTAGTCTTTACATTTTCCCTTTCACTTGTAGTATGGGGAAGGAGTGGACTTTAGAAGTACTATTAATTGAGTAATCGAATTGTATCAATTGTTTAATTGATTGTTGTTTTATTTTACGAACTGTTTAAAAAAAAAATGCCTCTGTTTTCAAATTCTACTGTAATACAGTAAAATATGAATAAGAAAATACACTAATGAATAATAACCATTCGAGAAACAATGAATGATTACCATAGTTGTATTTCGAAACTCAAATCAACAGAATACATATGATAGGATTTTTTTCCACCCAAGTTCTTTCTATTCTATTTTGATTTGATGAACCGGTTCTTACCAGAATTACAGATATTACAATAAAAAAACAAGCAACCTTTCTTTTTTCCTTTATTAGTTTCCCCCTCTTTCTTTACTTTTACACTTTTACTGTTCCAAGAGAAAGTTGTTCTGCTATTACAGCGATACATACTTTCTACTGCAAGCTCTTAGTAGTTGTCCAAACAGGTCCTACGCATAAAAAATCTTGCTTGCGTTGAGCGATCTATATATCAATCATACATTTAACAATATCAATCATACATTTAACATTTTAGACTTCTAGAAATTTTCTTTTTTTTTTTTTAGGCTTTATCGACTCATCTAATGTCATATTTAAGCATGACAAATCAACGAATCTACTACCCCTTTTCCAGATCCGAAGAAGTTATCATAGAACTTCATGGACCATCTGTTTATAGCTCAATCGACGACTTCTTTGGAATGGTAAAAAAAAAAAAGAAAAAGGATTCCTTGGTTTTCTTTTCTTTTATATAATTTTATATAAAATAGATACCCATACTTTTCTTCCTACATTGATTGTTTTGATCTATCTCGGGATCCTTATTTAATTAAAATTATAAGAAGCCTAGAAATTAGGATAGAACAGTTGACCTTCAATTAAATTATTATTTATTTCGGATTGATCAATCATATAAATGGCTGTTGCGACAAAAATAAATAGAAATAGAATTAGAGTGCTTTTTTACATATTTTATTTATATTTACTTTACATAAATAATTGTACAGACGTATTGGAAATTGATCTATGTTATCAAGCCTATATCTGTATCAAAATTTATATAATAATAGATAGTCTACAATACTAGATAGTGTGGTAGAAAGATATATATTTAAATTATATAGTTTAGTTCTTTCTACCATACTATCTCAGATACTGTCGATTCCAGTCCGATCATTTCATTTAAGACTTGGAGTTTAAATCCTTTTCTTCAATCATTGATAAGAAGTCAAAATATCAGTCAACTTAATCATTTTGACTGACTGTTTTTACATAGATGATAAGTAAAAAAGCAGTAGGAACTAGAATAAACAATGCAGTAGCAATAAATGCGAGAATATTTACTTCCATAATCTTATTGTTTTTTTTTCTTCGCAATAACTCGGGATCTAATCCCATAGAGATGAGAAATTTGACTGCTGTAAATTAAATGGGATGAATTGCATCCTAATGATATTGAATCGGATCAATGTTATGAATAACAATATCTAATCTATCAAATCGACTCATCGTCGAGAATTGAATAGTATAACATAGGAAGATCTTTTATCCATACCAAGTAAAAATGGGATTTCTGATCCGATAAAGAATCCTACTGAATTTATCATCCTTTTCCACTCTTTTCTATAAACAGCCCTCTTCTTTATACAATATCTTTCCTTAGACTTATACAAATTATCTGATGAGATATCATATGACCGATATTCTATTGGCTATAGACCCAAGTAGTAGAAGTGCAATAGAAAAAATGACGCGTTGAACTCTAAGCTAAGCTTTTTTTATGAATCGATATCGGATCGTCGGATCCTAGTTCGGGACTGACGGGGCTCGAACCCGCAGCTTCCGCCTTGACAGGGCGGTGCTCTGACCAATTGAACTACAATCCCAACAGGATGTACAGCATACATATTCTTGTGATATCATAAGAGCATTCTATTTGCTGTGTTGTAACATAGACACGAATGATATACGGATATCTACATAGAATAGATATGGACTATACTCTATCTAGTAATATAGTAAGAGTAACATGGTTTAACTAGTAATCCTGTGATTCTTTTTATTGCTACAAGATTGATTATCAACCTTTCAATGAGAAAAAACAACAAAAATTCAACTCTTTTCTTTATTCTTCCATATTGGGCATTTCTGGAAAATAAATTGGTTATATCATACTCAAAAGAAAGCGGCGAATTTTTGGGCCGAGCTGGATTTGAACCAGCGTAGACATATTGTCAACGAATTTACAGTCCGTCCCCATTAACCACTCGGGCATCGACCCAGGAAGAATCAATTCAATTATAATTATATAAATTATAATATATAAATTATAATTAAATTAATTATATTATATATATATATTATATAAATTAAATTAATTATATTATATATATATATTATATATATAATATATGGATATTATATATATATGATATGGATATGGGTTTTTTGATAATTGATAATCCACGATCAACTTACTTTCGCAGTACCCTACCCCCAGGGGAAGTCGAATCCCCGCTGCCTCCTTGAAAGAGAGATGTCCTGAACCGCTAGACGATAGGGGCATACCCGCCCGACCACCACCAGACTATGATCATAGTATCATCAGTTTTTCGGAATTGTCAATACAATACAAAAAAAATATATAAATAATATAATAACGTAATGGTATGATTAGATCCGAAAGACCTTTCCCACTTTCACGATTCTATATAATTAGAATTTTAAAAAATTTTTTATGGTTCATAAATGCCCCATTATCCCATTAAATTAGTTATATACATTACATTCATTATATACACTAAATTATCTATTTTATAAATTTTATAATATTTATTATTATTATTTCTAATAAAATAGATAAACCAAAGAAGTATAGTATTCTTTTAGTTCAAGTAGTGATTGGTCTAACAGAAAAAGGATAGAAGTTTCATTTATTCAATTTGCACTAATTGATTTGTTCAGATAAGACATCATTCAATCAAATTTCGTAAATCGATGTCGTCGTGTTGGTACACGTATCAAGTAAATCTTGTTCTGATGGATCGATAAAATAAAAGCAAAAACAATACAGAAAGTGATATCGATCTTGAAATAATTCACTGTATTGGTATTTCTAAAAAAGGGCATTTGACCCTAGACTTGACTTCTGACTTCACTTATTTTCTTAAGTAAATCCAAGATCTTGTTCTTGAATGAGTTCCTATGCATACATGTATCTATGTATGTAATATATGTACATATATACATACAGTAGACTCATAATGGAAAATGAATTGCTAATTCATTTTTTTGAAAGCCCTTTTAACTCAGTGGTAGAGTAACGCCATGGTAAGGCGTAAGTCATCGGTTCAAATCCGATAAAGGGCTTTTTCGATGAAACTCCAGTCTTCGTTTTTCAGTCGAGAGGAGAATAGAGAGATCTTGTTGATATTTGTCAAAAAGATAACCGCCATTATAAACCACCATTATATTATAATGTAATGAGTATTATCAGTTATAGTTTGCAAAGTTGTTGAACATTTATTCATTATGTTAATTAATCATTACACTTTTTAGGGGAAGTCCACCTTGTACTGTAGTGGTATAGTAGTTCTCC